TGGGCCCACAATTAATCCTATGGGGCCTTAGGATTGGTGTATTCTTTTATATCCCGTAGTTTCGTTCATGGATCGAGACAAGTATCACAACTTCTTCTACCCATCCTGTATATTGTCCGTTTCGTTCCGTGTTGGAATATAAATAAATAGAAACTTATTTATTAGTATTTATTAGTATTAGTAGACGGGATTTTACGAAAAATGTTCTTCCTATTCATAGGCCAGAGCAAATATTTCTTTTTTCGATGCGCATTTTACACAATAGGGGGGCAACTGCTATTTATAATTGAAAAAGATCCTATATATTGAAGTGAGCTCCGCGGTCTCCCAAAAACAAAAGAGAATTATTTCTTTCAATTGACTATTCATCTCTTGTATTTTCATGTAAATAGGTAGGGGCAAGAAAGCTCTATGGAAAAATTGTGGTTCAATTTGATGTTATCTAAAGGGGAATTCGAATACAGGTGTGGACTAAGTAAATCAATGGATCGCCACAGTAATGTTGATCATTTCGTTGGCGTCAGGGACATTCGGAATTTCATCTCCGATGACACATTTTTTGTTAGGGATAGTAATAGGGACGATTATTCCATATATTTTGATATTGAAAATCAAATTTTTGAGATTGACAATGATCATTCTTTTCTGAGTGAACTAGAAAGTTCTTTTTATAGTTTTCGTAATTCTAATTATAGTAATAATAGATCGAAAAGGGACGATCCCGACTATGGTCGTTACATGCATGATACTCAATCTAGTTGGAATAATCACATTAATAATTGCGTTGATTCTTATCTTCATTCTCAAATCTGTATCGATAGTCACGTTTTAAGTAGTAGTGAAAATTACCGTGACAGTTCCTTTTCTAATTACATTTGTGGCGAAAGTGGAAATAGTAGTGAAAGCGATAGTTCCAATAGAAAAACTAGCCCAAATGGTAGTCATTTAACTAGAAGTAGAAGAGAAAGTTCTAATGATCTCGAAGTAACTCAAAAATACAGGCATTTGTGGATTCAATGCGAAAATTGTTATGGATTAAATTATAAGAAAATTTTGAAGTCAAAAATGAATATTTGTGAACAATGCGGATATCATTTGAAAATGAGTAGTTCAGATAGAATCGAACTTTCGATTGATCCAGGTACTTGGGATCCGATGGATGACGACATGGTCTCTCTGGATCCCATTGAATTTCATTCCGAAGAGGAACCTTATAAAAAGCGTATTGATTCTTATCAAAGAAAGACAGGATTAACAGAGGCTGTTCAAACAGGTACAGGTCAACTAAATGGGATTCCCATCGCAATTGGGGTTATGGATTTTCAGTTTATGGGGGGTAGTATGGGATCCGTAGTAGGTGAGAAAATCACCCGTTTGATCGAGTATGCTACCAATAAATTTTTACCTCTTATTCTGGTGTGTGCTTCCGGAGGAGCACGGATGCAAGAAGGAAGTTTGAGCTTGATGCAAATGGCTAAAATATCTTCCGCTTTATATGATTATCAATCAAATCAAAAGTTATTCTATGTATCAATTCTTACATCTCCTACTACTGGTGGAGTGACAGCTAGTTTTGGTATGTTGGGGGATATCATTATTGCCGAACCGAATGCCTATATTGCCTTTGCGGGTAAAAGAGTAATTGAACAAACATTGAATAAGGCAGTACCTGAAGGTTCACAAGTGTCTGAATATTTATTCCATAAGGGCTTATTCGATCTAATCGTACCACGTAATCCTTTAAAAGGTGTTCTGAGTGAGTTATTTCAGCTCCACGCTTTTTTTCCTTTGAATAAAATTCAATCAAGTAGAGTCTTAAGTTAAATTTTTTTTGTGGTGAACAATTAGTTAGTTAATTTATCAAAATCAAAATAAATAAAAATGGACTTTTCTTTGGTGACATAAGATTTAATTGTATTTGTATAAAGAATCATGCGGATAATTATTTTTTTTTACCGATATTCCTGATTACTAATCAGTAACCCTCTATCAACAAAACAACATAAAAAGCGAATTCTTCCTTAGAATTAGGAGGCAAGGCAAATAAAATGAATTTCGTGGTCCCCTTTTGCATATGTATTTTGCATATGTATATATAGAACTCAAATAAATAAAAAATATAGAATCTTGCATCTTTCTATATCTCCCAAGAATTCCCATTTTTTCTAAGAATCCCTGCTATTGGATATTGGATCGGATTCTAACGAATTTTTCGGGAATTTGGTAAAAAACTCTTTTTGTATTAAATATTAAAAAAGAAATTAGAATATACGAACAATAGAAAAATAAAAGAAGTAAGAATAGAATAATAAAGAAAGTGGATTATCATACATAACAGATATTTCATGTAGAAAGATGAATAAGTCCGTTTATTTAGTTCTACATTCCTTGCACTTATTCTATAGACTCACTTATATATACTTAGTATATATACTTAGTATACTTCTATACGAATTAGAATATGAATTAGAATTATTATAAGATATCTTTATAATAATAACAGGTACAAATATTAAATCGAGGTACCCATTCTATGACAATTCTCAACAACTTACCCTCTATTTTTGTGCCGTTAGTGGGCCTAGTATTTCCGGCAATTGCAATGGCTTCTTTATTTTTTCATGTTCAAAAAAATAAGATTTTGTAAATCCGATGTGGTCAAATCTCCTCTAGTTTTTTTTTCAAGACTTAGCAAACACGGCACGGATATCCATTTAGTAGAGTATTGTATAACAATAACAAATAACGGGCGGCTTTCTGCGAACATAAATGAAGGAGCTCTTATGCATGCATAAACAGGATATATGGGTAAATGGAAATGAATTCTATCTATTTTCAAAAATAGGCCAGGATCCGAGCTCATGTCTGAAATTTAAGTCAATGTATCTATATGTATGTAGCTATCTAATCTATATGTATCTATCTATAGGGAATCCTATGAAGGGGATGTTCTTATTTTATTATATCTAACTAATTTGATGAATTACTGCTAAAAGTTCACATCAGAATAGTACTAGTTGATGAAAGTTACTTCGGAAACAAAAAAAAGTAAAGTCAAATTTATTTTGGTTATTCTCTCAATTCCAAGAAAATGCAACTGGATCGAGTATGTATGAGTTGGCGATCAGAATATATATGGATAGAATTTATAGCAGGATCTCGCAAAACAAGTAATTTCTGCTGGGCCTTTATCCTTTTTTTAGGTTCATTAGGATTCTTATTGGTTGGAATTTCTAGTTATCTTGATAGGAATTTGATATCTTTATTTCCGTCTCAGCAAATCTGTTTTTTCCCACAAGGGATCGTGATGTCTTTCTATGGGATCGCGGGTCTCTTTGTTAGTTCCTATTTGTGGTGCACAATTACATGGAATGTCGGTAGCGGTTATGATCGATTTGATCGAAAAGACGGAATAGTGTGTATTTTTCGTTGGGGATTTCCTGGAAAAAATCGCCGCATCTTTCTACGATTCCTTATGAAAGATATTCAGTCCATCAGAATAGAAGTGAAAGGGGGTATTTATGCTCGTCGTGTCCTTTATATGGAAATTAGAGGCCTGGGGGCTATTCCGTTGACTCGTACTGATGAGAATTTGACTCCGCGAGAAATTGAGCAAAAGGCTGCGGAATTGGCCTATTTCTTGCGCGTACCAATTGACCTATTTTGAAAAAGAAAAATGAACTGAAGAATAAATGCTTTCTCAGCAGGAGGAACAAACCCAAGAATCTTCCTTTTTCTTTTTCTATAGCATAACTTACTTAATTGAAGTTTCTTCAGAATGTCCAGTCGGGCCAAAGCAAGGCAAACGTGTATGGAACAGCTATAACATAAAACGAAACCCTTTTTATCTGTAAAAAAATGGTTTTTTTGCGTATGGAAATCCCCACTCAATTCAATTCAGTAACAAAGGAAGTAACAAATCGAAATAATAGATTGATCTCATATATCAAAACTTTTCGGAATAAAAAATTGATCTTTTTTTTGTCAATATTTTGAATTCATACGTTAGATATGGATAGATCATATCTTGGAAATTATCTCTATTTTCTTTTGTTAATGGACCCTTTTTATCCTTTCGTTTGTCTTTCTTAATGACCAAAGAATTGGATCTCTTATAATGAGACCTTTTCTTTCTTTTTTTGCCACTCGGTTTTTTAGTTGTGATTCAAGGACTAACCGCTGAATCACAACTAAAAAACCGAGACTCGATTCATAGGCGCGATACCTTATAATAGAACCCATACTTGGCTAGAAATATTAGATCGAATAGAGTCAACAAATGAGGTGGTTTCAGTAATAATTCACAGATGAAAAAATGACAAAAAAGAACGCACCCATTTCCATTAGATATCTCTCGTCTATAGTATTTTTAGTATTCTTACCCTGGTGGATTTCTCTCTCATTTAATAAAAGTCTGGAATCTTGGATTACTAATTGGTGGAATACTAGGCAATCCGAAACTTTCTTGAATGATATTCAAGAAAAGAGTATTCTAGAAAAATTCATAGAATTAGAGGAACTATTCCTCTTGGACGAAATGATAAAGGAATGCCCGGAAAGGCATCTACAAAAGCTTCGTATAGGGCTCCACAAAGAAACAATCCAATTGATCAAGATGCACGACGAGGATCATATCCATACGATTTTTCGCTTCTCGACAAATATAATCTGTTTCGTTATTCTAAGCGGTTATTCTATTCTGGGTAATGAGGAACTTGTTATTCTTAACTCTTGGGTTCAAGAATTCCTATATAATTTAAGCGACACAATAAAAGCCTTTTCGATTCTTTTAGTAACTGATTTATGTATCGGATTCCATTCGCCCCACGGTTGGGAACTAATGATTGGCTATGTCTACAACGATTTTGGATTTGCTCATAATGATCAAATTCTATCTGGTCTTGTTTCCACTTTTCCAGTCATTTTAGATACTATTTTGAAATATTGGATTTTTCGTTATTTAAATCGTGTATCTCCGCCACTTGTAGTGATTTATCGTT